GTAGCATTATAAACATTATTGTTACTCTTGCTCCCGTCGGGATAAATCTGACCCCTTCCTCTGTTCCCGCCTACGTATATGGGATATTTTAAGAAGTGAACATCTTTCGTAGTAGCGGGGTCCGGGGAAAGAATAGGAAAGGTGATTTCGCTATATTTCTGACCAGGAACAGGACCTATCACAAGAATATTTTTTTTAGTAGGGCGGTAACTTTGAAAAGACAGATTTCCTATCTTTTCTTTAATCTCGGGCGAAATACGGTCGGGCGGGGCTAGTTCAAATCCCTCGGGTAAAATAAGAACAGCCCCAACATTTAAAGCTCCTTTTTTACCATTAGCAAGAACTTGTTTCACTTGCAGATCATAGGGAATTCGAACAACTGCTTCAAATACAGTATCCGGAAGTACTGCTTGTGGAACTTCGATATCCACGGGTTTATTAGCTAAATGGCAATTGGCACATACAATACGGCCCGTTGCTTCTCGTGGATTTTCATAACCCTGCTGTGCAAAAACGGGATAGGCATTTGCAATGGGTGCCTGAGTTATTATATATATGATGAGCGATAGGGAAATGGATCGAGTAATCTCTTTCTTTATCGACGAAAAGGTTTTTTTAGTTTGCATGGTCCAATCATTGATCCCGAAATTTTCTACAATAAAATTAGGTAGGTCGCTAGTCGAGTTCCCTATCTATAATTTTGATAGTTACTGAAATAATTTTTCTGAAATATTGGAGAAACCCCTTTACTGGGTAGAAAAAATAGGTACAATTTTAAGTGTTTTGCTTATGTACAAATTAACAAATATTATACTTGGGCGGTTCGATAATTTTCAGTCATTCATTGAATGATAAATCACCACAAGTGAAGGAGATACACGATTTAAATAACGAAAGATCCAATATTTAAAAATTGTATCTAAAATGACTGGAAAGGTAGAAACAAGACCGGATATAATTTGATCATTATGAGAAAATCCAAAATCTTTGTAGACAGAGCCAATCATTAATTCCCAACCGTGGGGCGAATGGAATCCTATACATAAATCAGTTAATAAAAGAATAGAAAAAGCTTTTATTGTGTCGCTTAAGTTATATAGGAATTCTTGAACCCAAGAATTAAGAATAACAAGTTCTTCATTACCTAGAATAGAATAACCACTTAGAATAACGAAACAGATTATATTTGTCGAGAAGTGTAAAATTGTATGTATACGATCCTCATTGTGCATCTTGATCAATTGGGTCGTTTCTTTGTAGATTTCGACGCGAAGCTTTTGTAAATGTGTTTCTGGGTATTCCTTTATCATTTCCTCCAAACGAAGGAGTTCCTCTAAGTCTATGAATTTTTTTATAATACCCTTTTCTTGAATATCATTCAAAAAAATTTCGGATTGCCTAATATCCCACCAATTAGTAATCCAAGATTCCAGACTTTTTTTAAATGAGAGGGAGATCCACCAAGGCAAAAATACTAGAAATGCAAGATATAGAAGGGAAATTAATACTTTCTTTTTTGCCATTTTTTCGTCTGTGAATTTTGGAAGTTTTAATGAACTCACCTGATGCGTTGACTTTATATGATACTAATATTTCTATCAAGCATAAGTTATATCCCAAGTCATCGAGCCCATTCATCTATTTCGAAGTTTTTATTTGCGGTGTAGTAGAGTGGTTGGGTTAGTCCTTGAATCTAAAAAGAATCCAGAAATAGAATAAAAAAGAACCCACTTCAAATTAAAAATGAATATTAGTTAGATTTGGAGATGAAAGAACTACCGTTCTATTAAATAAAACATCAAATATTTCAAAAAAAAAAATGAGAGACACAAAAATTTTCGTTTTAGGGTTCCTTCGTATACGTTTACTTTGACTCGACTAGGCATTGAGAACAAACTTCCGTTACATTAAGTTATGGTATAGAAAAAAAAGAGGGTTCTTGAGTTTTTTCCCTTTTGGAAAGGGTTCCGTTTTCAGTTACTTTTTTCAAAATACTTCAATTGGTACACGCAAGAAATAGGCTAATTCAGCAGCTTTTTGCTCAATTTCTTGTGGAGTCAAATTCTCATCAGTACGCGTCAAAGGAACGGCCCCTTGACCTCTAATTTCCATATAAAGGACCCGACGAGCAAAAAGACCCTCTTTATTTTCTATTCTGATGGACTGAATATCTTTCATAAGGAATCGCAGGAATATGCGACGGTTTTTTCCAGGAAATCCCCAACGAAAAATACACACCATGCCTTCTTTTATATCGAATCGATCATAACCACTACCTACATTCCACAAAATTGTGCACCACAAGTAAGAGCTAATAAAGAGACCCGCGATCCCATAGAAAGACATCACGATCCCCTGCGGAAAAAAATTTATTTGCTGAGAAGGAAGTAAAGATAAAAAATTTTTACCAAAATAACTGGAGGTTCCAACCAATACAAATCCTAATGAACCTAAAAAAAGAATGAGGGCCCAACCGAAATTACTTATTTTTCGAGATCCCGCTATAAGTTCTATCCATATACGTTCTGATCGCCAACTCATACTATCACTAGACCTAGTTGCCTTTTATTAGAATTGGAAGAATAACAAAAATAAATTTTATTTTACTTTTTTTGTTTCCGAAGTAACTCTCATCAACCAGCATTACTATAATGTGAACCTTTTATTTTAGAAAAATTCATCGAATTGCTTAGATCCAAACTAAAACAATAACATTTCTTTGATACGATTTCCTGTAGATATCCACATATAGCTATATTGACTTTACATTTCCTAAATTCTTCTCGCTACGGATCCGCTTGAAAATTGTTATAATCCATTTAATTTACCGCTATATCATGTTTACGCATACATAAGAGCTTATGCTCGAAAGAAGTCACATGTTATACCTATTCTACTAAATAGATAGGAGTGTTATGATCAAAGTGAGCTTTGAAAAAAAAAAAAGATAAGAGTTATACCTTATAGTATCTAAAAAATCTTGTTTTTTTGAACATAAAGAGATAAAGAAACCATTGCAATTGCCGGAAATACTAAGCCCACTAAGGGCACAAAAATGGAGGGAAAGTTGTTGAGAGTTATCATTGAGTGGGTACCTCGATTTAATATTTGTACCTGTTATTTTTATTTATTGTTTTATATTAATTGTTTTATATGTTTTATATTAATTGTTTTATATTAATATTTTTACCTTAATATTGTTAAATATTGTTTGTTAAAAAGATATTTTAAAATTCATATATAATAATTCCATTTATATATTATATATATATATAATATATATTATACTAATATTATAAATTCGAATTAAGTATACCTAAGTGAGTATATACCGAAATAAGGAATATATAAGTATATGTTTTATTGAATTTTTTTAATAAGTATTTATTAAAAAAATTCAATAAAACATATGTAACTAAAAAATATGTAAATAAACGGACTTGTTTTATTCACCTTTCTACACGTTTCTACACGAAATATATGTATGATAATCCACCCTTTGATTATTAATATTATTGGTTATTTTCGCGCTCTTGTCTTATAAGTTAAGAATTTTCATTTCAAAAAATTTATTCCTTTAATTCATTCCTTTTTAGTTTAGTAAATAAAAAAAAAAAATTTAAAATTAAGACTGTACTTTACAGCTCTATTTAATCGAAGTTTGATCCAAAGGAAAGAAAGCGTGTAGTCGAAATAATTCACTCAGAACGTCCTTTAAAGGATTACGTGGTACGATTGGATCGAATAAGCCCTTATGGAATAAATATTCAGCCACTTGTGAATCCTCGGGTACTGTCTTATTCAATGTTTGTTCAATTACTCTTTTACCTGCAAATGCAATGTAAGCGTTGGGTTCAGCAATAATGATATCTCCCAACATACCAAAACTAGCCGTCACCCCGCCTGTGGTAGGGGATGTAAGGACTGCGACATAAAATAACTTTTTATTTGATTGATAATCATATAAAGCGGAAGATATTTTAGCCATTTGCATTAAGCTCAAACTTCCTTCTTGCATGCGGGCTCCTCCGGAAGCACACACTAGAATAAGAGGTAAAAGTTTATTGGTAGCATACTCAGCTAAACGTGTGATTTTTTCACCTACTACAGATCCCATACTACCCCCCATAAACTGAAAATCCATAACACCAATTGCTACGGGAATGCCATTTAATTGACCTGTGCCTGTTTGAACAGCCTCAGTTAATCCCGTATTTTTTTGATAAGAATCAATACGATCTTTATAAGGTTCCTCTTCCGAATGAAATTCAATGGGATCCAGAGAGACCATGTCTTCATTCATAGGATCCCAAGTACCCGGATCAATCGAAAGTTCGATTCTATCGAAACTACTCATTTTCAAATGACATCCACACTGTTCACAAATATTCATTTTGGATTTTAAAAATTTCTTATAATTTAATCCATAACAATTTTCACATTGAATCCACAAATGCCTATATTTTTGAGTTACATTTAAATTATTAGATTTTATAGTTAAATCAGTACCATCCTTACTAGTTTTGATACTGGAACTCCCGCTTTTACTACTATTTCTGCTTTCGCCACAAATGTAACTATAAATGTAACTATCGCTGTAATTGTCACTATTGCTTAAAATATAACTATCAATACAAATTTGAGATCGAAGATAACTGTCAATGCAACTAGTAATGTGATTAGTCCAACTATAATTAGAATCATATACGTAACGGTCGTCGCGATTATCGTCACTTTTAGTTGCATTATTCATATAACTCGAAGTCTGATAACTATAAAACGAACTTTTTAGCTCACTTAGAAAAGAATGGTCGGTGTCAATCTCAAAATTTTTATTTTCAATATCAAAATATATGGAATAACCGTCCTTATTAGTATCCATAACGAAAAAAGTCTCATCCGATATTAAATTCCGACTGGATCCGCCCCCGACTAAATGATCAACATTACTGTAATTAGACTTGTCACTACAATTAGACACGTCTTTATACATATCATCT